CCATCCCGCGTTTCCCTGCTTGAGACTGCTTTTTATTAGCCCAGTCATGAACCACCCCGGTTGGAGCCATGGTCTACCCGGCAGTGCTTCATAGCCCCCTTGCTCTTTGTCTAATCTTAGACTAAAGGTACGGCATCCTTTTTTGTTGTTTTTCTTTTGGCCGTAGGTTGTACGCCAGCCATATGTAGCTTGAACTGTGATGGCCACAATGCTTAGCTACCCAAGATGCCTTTGGTTGAATGTTCACACCCGTCTGCACTTCCTACATTCATTCCCGGAAATTGAAACAAAACAGGAAAACTGGAATTGTAACCCCCCGGTCTGCTGTAGTCAGCCTCACGGTGTGCCTGACTGGCGAGTCCGCCGTCTCCACGGCTTCCCCTTTAGCGGGCTGCTCCTCAAGCCTTCGAGTGCCGATCTTCGCGAGACGGCCCAAGCGAAGATCTTCGATCCGAATCTTCGCATCTACTCTCTCTTAGAGGATGAACCACGCCTTCGCTATCGCAAGAATATAGCGATCGAAGAGAGCTATCGCTCAGCTGCTTCGCGTATTACTTACGAAAGCCGTATTGTCCGAAGGGGGCATGCCGCAAGAGCGTAGGTGAGTGGTAAGCGTAGGGGGCGTGCCCGAAGGGCAGCGGAAGCTGTGTGGTTCCAGGTGCCGTCGCTAGATTGAGATCTGCAGGGTGGCGAGGACTTCGACTGCCTTGTATCGGGTGCAGAGAAGGGGGTGGTAGGCTTAGTAGGGCTCGAACCTACAATATAACCGTTATGAGCGGTACGTTTCAACCAATTAAACTATAAGCCCCTACGGATCTCTACATGCAATTCGCTCACTTCGGGAAGAGCGGACGGAAAGAGGAGGCCTTTGCTCTATCTGCTTCTTCCTCTTCAACAATTGGATTAAAAAAAAACGGATTTTCTTAGTTTATAGATATAATTATATAATTATATATCTATTTTTTATTATTATTTATTATATTATAATAAATATTTTTTAAGCAAGCGGCCCCTTCGCGACTCAAACTGCCGGTACGCTTTCCGGCTCGCAACGACTCAAACGGGCGGGGGCTTTTTATTTGCTTGCAATGCTTGCAGTTCGCCTTTAGTTAGAAGTAGAAGTAGAGGGCACCCTTTGCCCCACACTTCAGAGAAGGTAAAAAAGTATGGATTAAGTAAGAAAAAGTACATAACATAAGGAGTGAGAAAGAAAACCTTGGTTACGGGAACCAAAGGTTAGGCCGACTACTTACTTTAGTATAGCTACACCTAAAAAAGTTTATTCCTACCCCCTTTTCTTCCCCTTTCTGTCAATGTTGCCAATTCTCAAATTATAATGTACCCTCGCGCATACAATTGCCCAACAACTTTCTTCCTCCGACTTCTTTAGCCACTTCCGCATCTGTCGTATTCGGGATCGGGAGAGCTTGGCTTCGCGGCGGAGCATTTAGCAATGCCAGCCAGCCTGGTGAGGGCTGGCTCTGTCTGGGGACAGGCTAAGGCTGGGCCTGCTGGGCTTGCTTCTCATGAGATTGGGTGAGGGAATCGGAAGGGGGCTCATAAACCGGGCGGGCGGGCTTTTGGGCACACGGAAAAGGGGAAGTGGATGGAGGGTGCTTCTCAGCTAGAGTTGGGGGTGGGGTCGCTATAGTGGCTAGGGCGAGTCTTCCTACACGGCGCCCGGCTCCAGACGAAGCGGCGGCCTCCCCTCGAAGCTCTTCATAGTCCAGGCGGGGTAGACAATCTTCTCTCAAAAAGAGACAGACCAGAGATGACAGAGGAAGCGGTTCAAAAAAGATACGGCAGTCAGAACAGCCTCAGCCCAAAATAAACTAGGGACAGAAGCTGAGAGCAAGAGAGAGCGAGCTGTCTCCAATATATGTATATGGCGATGTTTCCGCTCGGCAACCCCATTCTGCTGAGGAGTGTGGGGGCAGGATCGTTGGAAAAGCGCTTTGTAAGTGAAGTGAGTTGAAGCAAGCAGAGTTCGGAAGGCAGCGGAGATATACCCCAGAATCAGAACGGAAAACCTTGATTTTAGTAAATTTTTTCATTGTTCTGTCAAAAAAAACATATACGGATGATCCCCCTTTCGATAACAGAGGGGCAGGATGGACTTCGGACACAAGATCAAAAGGAGAAGTAGAAAGAGCTTCTTTAATAAAGGAAGGGCCGAGCCTTTTCCCCGTTTGCAACCCATATAAGTAGAAATCTCAATGTTAGGTACAGACCCCAACATTCCAGTAGAAATAAAATATCTAAGCCTTGGGCTGCAGACATATGTCCTAATCTACGATGCCACAACAAAAAAGGGGGAGGGAACAACACCAGACACAGCAGAAAAGGCAAAAGAGTGAGGTAAACAAAGTTTCTCCAAAAAAGAGAGCTTGCCAACTCTACGGCCCTTCCCAATCCCCTTAAGGGTCTTTCGCATGATCCTGTTCAAGACAGGAGGTAGGAAGTGAATATAAGCATTTTTTTTTATAAGGAAGCGCTTGAT